TTTATTATTAAAAGAAAAAAAATTAAGAATGGTTTATATATATATATATATATATATTAAATATTTAATTAATTATTATATTTAAAATTATATTTATAATATATTAATAAATCAATTTAATTAATTATTAAATTTAATAATTAATTACTTATTTCAATGATTATAAATCGCTGTATAATGATATTAATTTTTAATATTAATATTATGAAAAGGAAAAAAAAATAAATATTTAAAATTTAATAATTTATATTAAATATTTAATATAAAAAAAAAAAAAAAAAAATCTAAGTTAAAAATTTTAAGTATTAAATAAATTTTTTATAGTTTATAAATTTATTATAAATTTATTTTGCATATAAATTTTAGTGTTGATTTTTCATTATTTTAATAATTTTTGAATTTTAAAATATAGCAATTAATATTAAAAATTTAAGAAATTAAGATTTAGTAATATTTAAATTAATAACAAATTTTGTGCCAGCAGTTGCGGTTATACAAAAATTAAATTAAATTTTATTAGTAATTAATTTATAAAAATTTTATTTAATTAAATATTAAATTAATAGGTGAAATTTTTATTTAATTTAATTTAATTTAATTTTATAATTTAATAAATTTATATTATAAACTAGGATTAGATACCCTATTATTAAAAATTTAAATTTAAAATACTAAAATAGTATATAATTATTTATTGAAACTTAAATAATTTGGCGGTATTTTAGTTCATTTAGAGGAATCTGTTTATTAATTGATAATCCACGATTAAATTTACTTAATTTAAAATTTTGTATATCGTTGTTAAAAAAATATTTTTAAATGAAAATAATATTTTAATTTTATAATAAAAAAATTAAATCAGATCAAGATGCAGATTATAATTAAGAATATGATGGATTACAATAAATTTATTTAAATGGATTTTTTTTTGTAATAAAAATTTGAAAGTGGATTTAAATGTAATTTTATTTATTTTAATAAAATGATTATATATTAAAATATGTACATATTGCCCGTCGCTTTCATAAATAAATTGGAATAAGTCGTAACAAAGTAGAGGTACTGGAAAGTGTTTCTAGAAATAACAAATTAGAGCTTGATAAAGTATTTCATTTACATTGAAATGATATTGAAATTTTCAATTAATTTGAGGGGTAAAAATTAATAATTAAAAAATAATAAAATTAATTTTAATATTAAAATTGGGGGGTTTTAGTATTAATAAAGAAAAAATTATTAATTTTATAGTTAATTAGTATTGTATAAGAAATTTAAAATATATTGAAATTATATTTATATTAAAGTAAATATTATTTATTGTATCTTGTGTATCAGAGTTTATTAAATTAAATTTTTATAAATAAAAATTCTCGAATTTTAAAGAGTTAATTGATTATTAAAGTTATTGTTTCATAAATATTTTAAATAATTAATTAGAAATGAAATGTTAATCGTTTTAAAATATATCTAGTTTTTTTAGAAAAAAATTTAATTTTAAATTTATTTATAAATTTAATTAATTAATTAATTAATTTAAAATAAATTTTAATATTTTAAGGGATAAGCTTTAAATTAAATTTTTATAATTATATTTTTATTTAATTAAAATTTTTAAAATTTATATTGTTTATAAAATTTAATTTATTATAAAATAATTTTAATTAAAATATAAAATTTTAAATTAATTTAATTTTTTATAAAAAAATAATTTTAAATTTTATAAATTTAGTTATAATGATAAAATTAGTATTAAATTTATAAAAAATTTATTTAATATTTTAAAATTTAAATAAAAGGAATTCGGCAAAATTTTATATTCACTTGTTTATCAAAAACATGTCTTTTTGTTAATAATTTAAAGTCTAATCTGCCCACTGATAATTATTAAAGGGCTGCAGTATATTGACTGTACAAAGGTAGCATAATAAATAGTTTTTTAATTGATGACTTGTATGAAAGATTGGATGAAATATAAACTGTCTCTTATTTATTATTAATTAATTTAATTTTTTGATTAAAAAGTCAAAATTTATTTAAAAGACGAGAAGACCCTATAGAGTTTTATATTAATATATAATAAAATTATTTTTTAGATTATTAATTAAATTATTTAATAATATTTTATTGGGGTGATAAAAAAATAAAATTAACTTTTTTTAACATATTATTTCATAGATAAGTGAGTAATTGATCCAAAATTTTTGATTATAAGAAAAAATTACCTTAGGGATAACAGCGTAATTTTTTTTTTTAGTTCAAATAAGAAAAAGAGTTTGCGACCTCGATGTTGGATTAAGATAAAATTTATATGCAAAAGTATAAAATTTTGATCTGTTCGATCATTAAAATCTTACATGATCTGAGTTCAAACCGGTGTGAGCCAGGTTGGTTTCTATCTTTAAAATATTAAAATATTTTAGTACGAAAGGAATAAATATTTAAATTAAATTTATTTAATGAATTTTATTAATGTTTAATTTAAATTTAAAAACTATTTTGGCAGAAAAGTGTGGTGATTTTAGAAATCATAAATGTATAATTTATTTATATGGATAGTAAATGTTTTATGTTGATTTTTTATTAATTTTTTTGGGGTTTATTATTTTAATTATTGGTGTTTTAATTGGGGTTGCATATTTGACTTTATTAGAGCGGAAAGTTTTAGGCTATATTCAAATTCGTAAAGGTCCTAATAAAGTTGGGTTTATAGGAATTTTACAACCTTTTTCAGATGCTATTAAATTATTTACTAAGGAACAGACTTATCCTTTATTTTCAAATTATTTATCTTATTATTTTTCTCCTGTTATTAGATTTATTTTATCTTTAATAATTTGAGTTATAATTCCGTATTATTTTAATTTAGTAAATTTTAATTTAGGTATTTTATTTTTTTTATGTTGTACTAGTTTAGGAGTTTATACTTTAATAGTTTCTGGTTGATCATCTAATTCTAATTATGCTTTATTAGGGGGTTTACGGGCAGTAGCTCAAACCATTTCATATGAAGTTAGTTTAGCTTTAATTTTAATATCAAGAATTATTATAGTTATAGATTTTAATTTATTAATTTTTATGTATTATCAAAATTTAATTTGATTTTTTTTTTTAATAATTCCTTTGGGTTTATGTTGATTTTCTTCTAGATTAGCTGAAACTAATCGAACTCCATTTGATTTTGCTGAAGGTGAAAGAGAATTAGTTTCTGGATTTAATATTGAGTATAGAAGTGGTGGATTTGCATTAATTTTTTTAGCTGAATATTCTAGAATTTTATTTATAAGTTTATTATTTGTTTTATTATATATAGGTGGATATTCACTAAGAATTTTTTTTTATCTAAAGTTGTCATTAGTTTCTTTTTTATTTATTTGAGTTCGTGGAACATTACCTCGGTATCGTTATGATAAATTAATATATTTAGCTTGAAAAATTTATTTACCTATTTCTTTAAATTTTTTAATATTTTATTTAGGGTTAAAAATTTTATTATTTTAATAGAATTAATTAAATAAGTTAATATTTTTAGTATAAATTAATAGAATATTTATTCTTTCTTAAGTTTTCAAAACAAATGCTTATTTAACAAGCTCATTAATTTAATTAAAGATTAATTTATCTCAATAAATTCTAATTATAGGATTAATAATATAATATGAAAAATATATAATTGTTAATACTTGTCCTACAAAAACATAAGGATCTTCTACTGGTCGTGCTCCAATTCATGTTAATAAAATAATTGTAATTACTATAATTCAAAATAATATTTGATTTATTGGATAAAATTGAATTCCTTGAATTTTTTTAAAAAATGTTAGTGGTAAAATAATTAAAATTAAAATTGATATAATAAGTGCAATAACACCTCCTAATTTATTTGGAATTGATCGTAAAATTGCATAAGCAAATAAGAAATATCATTCAGGTTGAATATGAATTGGTGTTACTAATGGATTAGCGGGTGTAAAATTATCGGGATCTCCTAATAAATAAGGGTTGGTTAATGTTAAAAAAATTAATAAAAATGAAATAATAATAAATCCAATTATATCTTTAAATGTAAAAAATGGGTGAAATGGGATTTTATCTAAGTTTCTATTAATACCTAAAGGGTTATTTGATCCTGTTTGATGTAAAAATAATAGATGAATTATTGTTATTATTAAAATAATAAATGGTAGAATAAAATGAAATGTATAAAATCGAGTTAATGTTGCATTATCAATAGCAAATCCTCCTCAAATTCAATTTACTAATGTAGTTCCTAAATAAGGAATTGCTGATAGTAGATTTGTAATAACTGTTGCTCCTCAAAATGATATTTGCCCTCAAGGTAATACATATCCTATAAAAGCTGTTGCTATTAATAAGAATAAAATAATTACTCCAATTATTCATGTATATTTTAAATTAAATGATTCATAATAAATTCCTCGTCCAATGTGAATGTAAATACAAATAAAAAAAAATGAAGCTCCATTAGCATGAAGAGTTCGAATTAATCAACCATAATTTACATTTCGACAAATATAGTTAACTCTATAAAAAGCTAATTCAATATTAGCTGTATAATATATTGTTAAAAATAGTCCAGTAATAATTTGAATAATTAAGCATATAGCTAATAAGGATCCAAAATTTCATAGAGAAGAAATGTTTGATGGGGTTGGTAAATCAATTAATGATCCATTAATGATTTTTAAAATAGGATGGATTTTTCGAATTGGTTTATAAATGTTTATCATTAGTTAAATGAAGATCGTAAAGGACCATAAAAAATATTTGTGATTTTTACTACTGCAATTAAGGTAATAAATAAGTAAATAATTATTATTATTATTATTAAAAATGTTTGATTATTATATAATTTAGATAAGTTAATTTTATTTTCGTTGTTAAAAAATAAAAATATATTAAAAAAATTATTCATTTCTAGATTATTAATTCTTAAATTAATTCAATATAAATTATTATTAAAAAATATTCTAATTATTAAAATAATGATTAAATTAAATAATAATAATATTTTTAGTGAAGTTGATATTTTAAATAATTCATTTGATGCGATTCTTCTCACATAGATAAATAGAACTAATAATCCTCCTAAGAAAGTTAAAAATAAGATATAAGATATTCAATATGTTTTTATAATTATTCTTGTGATGATACATGTTAATAATGTTTGAATTAAAATTATAAAACCTATTGATAATGGATGATTAAGTAATAATATAATAAATGATAGTAAAATAATTAATAAAGAAATAAATATTTTTATAATTTCAAAGAATAGTTTAATAAAAATAATAATTTTGGAGATTATTGATAAAGATTTTCTTTTTCTTTGAAGTTTTTAAAGAAATAATCTTATTTTTGATTTACAAGACCAATATTTTTAATTTAAATTATAAAAACAATTTACTAATGATAATTTTTTTATATATAAGAATTATTTTTATTATTATATTTATTTTTGGGAATATAATTTTTGTTTTTAAACATAAACATTTACTAATTGTTTTATTAAGATTAGAATTTATTGTTTTAAGAATTTTTTTTTTGTTTATTTTTATGTTAAATTATATTGAATATGATTTATATATGTTAATAGTTTTTTTAGTTTTTTCTGTTTGTGAAGGTGCTTTAGGGTTATCTATTTTAGTTTCAATAATTCGTACTCATGGTAATGATTATTTTCAAAGTTTTAATATAGTTTAATTTAAAAATGATAAAATTTTTATTTATAATAATTTTTATAATTCCTTTATGTTTTAATGTTAATATGTATTGAATGGTTCAAATAATATTATTTTTAATGATATTTATGTTTATAAATTTAATGATTAATATTGAAAATTATTGTAATCTAAGATATATATATTCTTGTGATATCTTATCATATGGTTTAATTTTATTGAGAATTTGAATTTGTATTTTAATAATTATAGCTAGAGAAAATTTATATAAAATAGGATTTTATATAAATTTTTTTATTTTTAATTTAATATTTTTATTGATTATATTATATATAACTTTTAGAGTGATAAATTTATTTATATTTTATTTATTTTTTGAAGGTAGATTAATTCCTACTTTAATATTAATTATTGGGTGAGGATACCAACCTGAGCGAATTCAGGCTGGTATATATTTATTATTTTATACTTTATTTGTTTCTTTACCTTTATTGTTAGGAATTTTTTATATTTTTTTTTATACTAATTCAATAATAATATATTTTTTAAAGTTTTTTAATTTTGATTTATATTTGCTATATTTTTGTATAATAATAGCATTTTTAGTTAAAATGCCTATATATTTTGTTCATTTATGATTGCCAAAAGCTCATGTTGAGGCTCCTGTATCAGGTTCAATGATTTTAGCAGGTATTATATTAAAATTAGGAGGTTATGGAATATTACGTATTATAATTATATTTCAAAGATTGGGTTTAAAGTTTAATATTATTTGAATTATTATTAGATTAGTTGGAGGATTTTATATTAGTTTAAAATGTTTTTGTCAAGTTGATATTAAATCTTTAATTGCTTATTCTTCGGTTGCACATATGAGAATAGTAATTGGGGGTATTATAACAATAAATTATTGAGGGCTTATTGGTTCATATATTTTAATGATTGGTCATGGTTTATGTTCTTCAGGAATATTTTGTTTAGCTAATATTAATTATGAACGTTTAAATAGTCGAAGATTATTTATTAATAAGGGTATAATAAATTTAATACCTTCAATAAGTTTATGATGATTTTTACTTTTATCTTCTAATATAGCAGCTCCTCCTTCATTAAATTTAATAGGTGAAATTAGATTAATTAATAGTTTATTAAGATGATCTTATATCTCTATATTTATATTAATATTAATTTCTTTTTTTAGTGCTGGGTATAGATTATATTTATATTCATATACACAACATGGAAAATATTATTTAGGAATTTATAGATTTTATATGGGTGTATCTCGTGAATATTTATTATTAATATTACATTGATTTCCTTTAAATATTTTAATTTTAAAAATTGATTATGTGATAATTTGATTTTAACTTAAATAATTTAAAATTAAAATATTGATTTGTGGTTTCAAAAATATGATAATATCATTTTAGGTTATTCAAAAATTTTCAATTTGTTTTATTAGATTTTTTTTTTTATTTTTTTTTAGATTAATAAATTTTTTTATAGTAATTTATTTTATTATGAATAATATTATTATTATTTTAGAGTGGGAAATTATTTCTTTTAATTCTTTAAGAGTTATTATAAGAATTTTATTGGATTGAATATCTTTATTATTTATGATATTTGTTTCATTAATTTCTTCCGTTGTAATTTATTATAGTAAAAGATATATAAATTCTGAATTAAATTTAAATCGTTTTATTATTTTAGTTTTATTATTTGTTTTTTCAATAATTTTATTAATTATTAGTCCAAATATTGTAAGAATTTTATTAGGTTGAGATGGTTTAGGTTTAGTTTCTTATTGTTTAGTTGTTTATTATCAAAATATTAAGTCTTATAATGCTGGAATATTAACTGCTTTATCTAATCGAATTGGAGATTTATTTATTTTAATGGTAATTGGTTGAATGATAAATTATGGTAGATGAAATTATTTATTTTATTTATCTTTTATAAAAAATGATTATTCAATATTTATAATTAGAATTATAATTATTATTGCTGCTATAACTAAAAGTGCTCAAATTCCTTTTAGTTCTTGATTACCAGCTGCTATAGCAGCTCCTACCCCAGTTTCCGCTTTAGTTCATTCATCTACTTTAGTTACTGCGGGTATTTATTTATTAATTCGTTTTAATTTTTTATTGTTAGATATAATATTTATTAAAATTTTATTATTATTATCTGGTTTAACTATATTTATAGCTGGTATTTCTGCTAATTATGAGTTTGATTTAAAAAAAATTATTGCTTTATCGACTTTAAGACAATTAGGATTAATAATAAGAATTTTAAGAATAGGAATACCAGATTTAGCTTTTTTTCATTTATTAACTCATGCTATATTTAAGGCTTTATTATTTATGTGTGCTGGGGTTATTATTCACATAATAATAGATATTCAAGATATTCGTTTTATAGGAGGGATTAGAAATTTCATTCCTATAACATCTTTATGTATAAATGTATCTAATATAGCTTTATGTGGTATTCCTTTTTTAGCTGGATTTTACTCTAAGGATTTAATTTTAGAAATAGTTAGTTTAAGAAATTTAAATTTTTTTATTTTTTTATTATATTATATTTCTACAGGTTTAACTATATTTTATAGTTTTCGTTTAACTATATATTTAATAATTAATGATTATAATTTATTATCTATTTATAATTTATATGATGAGGATTTTATTATATTAAAAAGAATAATAATTTTATTATTTATAAGAGTTATTAGAGGTAGATTTTTAATATGATTAATTTTTTCTTATCCTTATATAATTTTTTTACCTTTTAATATAAAAATAATAGTTATTTATGTAAGAATTTTAGGAGTTTTTATGGGGTTTATTATTAGAAATATAAATATTTATTCTGTTAATAAATTTTTAATAACTTATCAAATTAGAAATTTTTTATGTTTAATATGATTTATACCTAATTTATCTACTTATGGTTTAAATTTTTATTTTTTAAATTTTGGTCAAATAATATTAAAAAATATTGATATAGGTTGAAGAGAAATATATAGAGGTCAAGGTATATTTTTTATTATGAAAAAATATTCAATTTTATTTAATTTATTTTCTATAAAAAATTATAAAATTTATTTATTTAGATTTGTTTTATGAATATTTATATTAATTATTTTAATAATTTTTTTATATTTAAATAGCTTATAATTTTAGAGTATAATATTGAAGATATTAAGGAGATTATTTAAATCTTTAAATATTTATAAAAAAAATTTTTTTATTTTTACAATGAAAATGTAATGTTTTATATTAAACTATATAAATAAGAAATATTAATGGAATTAAACCACTAAAAATTAAGTTAGCAGCTTAATTTTATACTTTATATTTCTTTTTAATTGGAATTTATAATTCAATTTTATCATTAACAGTGATATACCTCTATTTTGGTTTCAATTAAAAATAAGGAGTATTAAACCTCTATCTTTTAAGTCGAAATTAAATGCAAATATTGCTTCTTATTTAAGATAAATTGATTTATTCAATATTTTTTGAGTGCAAATCAAATGTTTTATTTAAACTATAATCCTTATTTATTTTTTTTTTATTTAGTTCAATTTAATATATTTTGTTTTCATTCATGAAATAATCCAATTAATAAAATGATAATAAAAAAAAAACTAATTTTAGTTCAAATAATAAAATTTGTTATTTTAAATAAATTAATTATGGGAAAAATTAATGCAATTTCAACATCAAAAATTAAAAAAATTATTGTAATTAAGAAGAAATGTAAGGAAAATGGAATTCGAGCTGATGATTTTGGATCAAATCCACATTCAAATGGGGAATTTTTTTCTCGGTCAGAAAATGATTTTTTTGATAAAATAATGGATAAAAATATTATAATATTTGAAATTATTATAATAATAATAGAAATATAACTAATTAAAATAATTATTTATATTAATAAAATATTAAACTTTTTGATTGGAAGTCAAATATACTAAATATATTATATAAATAATTAATTTCCTCATCAATAAATAGAAATATAAAGAAATAATCAAACTACATCTACAAAATGTCAATATCAAGCTGCTGCTTCAAATCCAAAATGATGGTTATTAGAAAATTGATTATTAATATGACGAATTAAACAAATTAATAAAAATATTGTTCCGATTATTACATGTAATCCATGGAATCCTGTTGCTATAAAAAATGTAGATCCATAAATTCTATCTGCAATAGTAAAAGGTGCTTCTAAATATTCGTATGCTTGAAGGAAAGTAAAATAAATTCCTAAAATAATAGTTAAAAATAATCCTTGGGTTATTTGAGAGTGGTTATTTTCTATAATTGCATGATGAGCTCATGTTACTGTTACTCCTGATGTAATTAAAATGATTGTATTTAGTAATGGAATTTGAAATGGATTAAATGGTACAATACTTGTAGGAGGTCAAGTTGCCCCAATTTCGATATTAGGTGATAATCTACTATGAAAAAATGCTCAAAAAAATGAAATGAAAAAAAAAACTTCAGAAATAATAAATAGGATTATTCCTCATCGTAATCCTTTAGTTACTAAAATGGTATGCTTACCTTGAAATGTTCCTTCTCGTGATACATCTCGTCATCATTGATATATTGTTAAAATAATGATTAAATAACCTAATATTAATAAATTTATGTTAAGATTGTGAAATCATTTAATTATTCCTGTAACTAAAGTTAATACTCCAATAGCTCCGGTAATAGGTCAAGGTCTGTAATCAACTAAATGATATGGATGTCTATAAAAATTATTTTTCATTAATTTACTTCTCTAGAATATAAAGTTCTTAAAATGGCAATTACATAAGATTGAATTACTGCTACTGCAGATTCTAAAATTAATAATAAAATTTGAATAATTACTAATAAAATAATTATATATGTTCTTAATCTATTTCCAGTACCTCTAAGTAAAGTTATTAGTAAATGCCCTGCAATTATATTAGCAGTAAGTCGTACTGCTAAAGTTCCGGGTCGAATAATATTTCTAATTGTTTCAATTAATACTATAAATGGTATTAAAATTGTTGGTGTTCCTTGAGGAATTATATGAATAAATATGTGTTGAGTGTTATTTAATCATCCGTAAAATATAAATCTTAATCATAGTGGTAATGAGATAGATAATGATATAGTAAGATGTCTAGTTCTAGTAAAAATATATGGAAATAGTCCTAAAAAATTATTAAATAAAATAAAAGTAAATATAGAAATAAAAATAAATGTAGATCCATTAGAATTTTTTCCTAGTAATATTTTAAATTCTTTATGAAGATTATTTAAAATAAAATTTCAAAAAATAAAATAACGATTAGGAATTAATCAAAATGAATATGGAATAAATATTAATCCAATAATTGTTCTAATTCAATTTAAAGATAGATTAAATAGATTAGTTGAGGGGTCAAAAATTGAAAATAAATTAGTTATCATTTTCAAATTTGATTATTTTTTTTATTATTAAAAAAATAATTATTTTTATTATTAATATTAATAAAAATATAGTAATTTATAATATTAAAAATAATAAAAATAATAATAAAAAAAAATAAAGATAATATTCAATTAATGGGTATTATTTGTGGTATAAAAGAATATTATTAATATAATAATTTAAATTTGACATATTTATGTTATTTTTTAACTAATTCTTTCATTAGAAGTAATTGCTAATTTACTATAATGTGGTTTAAGAGACCATTACTTGCTTTCAGTCATCTAATGATGAGTAATTATTAATTCAATTAATAAAATTTTTAATTGAGATTCTTTCAATTACAATAGGTATAAATCTATGATTTGCTCCACAAATTTCTGAACATTGTCCAAAAAAAATTCCAGGTCGATTGATAAAAAAATTAGTTTGATTTAGACGACCTGGATTAGCATCTACTTTTACCCCTAATGATGGAATAGTTCATGAATGAATAACATCTGTTGCGGTAACTATAATTTGAATTTGGTTATTTATTGGTAAAATAATTCGATTATCTACTTCTAAAAGACGAAAATTATTTTTATTTATTTCATTTATAGGGGTTATATAAGAATCAAATTCAATGTTATTAAAATCTGAATATTCATAACTTCAATATCATTGATGTCCAATTGATTTTAATGTAATTAATGGTTTATTTAATTCATCTAGTAAATATAATAATCGAAGTGATGGTAAAGCAATAAAAATTAATGTAATAGCTGGAATAATTGTTCAAATTAATTCAATTATTTGACCTTCAAGTAGAAATCGATTAATATATTTATTAAAAAATAATCTTATTATTAAATATCCTACTAAAATTGTAATTATAACTAAAATAATTAATGTATGATCATAAAAAAAAATAATTTGTTCTATTAATGGAGAGGCTCTATTTTGTAAACTAAAATTAGATCAGGTTGCTATTTCTAAAAAAAGGATAATCCTTTATAAATGGGGTTTAAATCCATTACATATAATCTGTCATATTAGAAATTTCTTAAAATTGGAAGTTCATTATATGAATGTTCTGCTGGTGGTAGATTTTGATATCATTCAATTGATGATGTTAAATTTAATGAAAATAAGATTATACGTTGATTAATTATAGATTCTCAAATAATAATTAAAATTAATATTACTGCTAATAAAGAAATATATGACCCTAATGATGAGATGACATTTCATGAAATATAGGCATCTGGGTAATCTGAATATCGTCGAGGTATACCAGCTAGTCCTAAGAAATGTTGTGGGAAGAAAGTTAAATTTACTCCAATAAATATTGTAAAAAATTGAATTTTTAAAAAATAAGGGTTTAAACTTAATCCTGTAAATAGTGGATATCAGTGAATAAATCCAGCAATAATAGCAAATACAGCTCCTATTGATAATACATAATGAAAGTGAGCCACTACATAATAAGTATCATGAAGGGCAATATCAATAGATGAATTAGCTAATACAACTCCTGTTAATCCACCAACAGTGAATAAAAATACAAATCCTAATCTTCAAAGAATTGAAGGGCTATAATTAATTTGAGTTCCATGGAGGGTTGCTAATCAACTAAAAATTTTAATTCCTGTTGGAACAGCAATAATTATTGTTGCTGAGGTAAAATAAGCTCGTGTATCGATGTCTATTCCTACTGTAAATATATGATGAGCTCATACTACAAATCCTAATAAACCAATTGCTATTATAGCATAAATTATTCCTAAAGATCCAAATGTTTCTTTTTTTCCTCTTTCTTGTGAAATAATATGTGAAATTATACCAAATCCTGGTAAAATTAAAATATAAACTTCTGGATGTCCAAAAAATCAAAATAAATGTTGATATAAAATAGGATCTCCTCCTCCAGCAGGATCAAAAAATGATGTATTTAAATTTCGATCTGTTAATAATATAGTAATAGCTCCAGCTAAAACAGGAAGTGATAATAATAATAATAATGCTGTAATTCCTACAGATCACACAAATAATGGTATTTGATCAAAAGATATTCCATTAATTCGTATATTAATAATTGTTGTAATAAAATTAATTGCTCCTAAAATTGAAGAAATACCGGCTAGATGTAATGAGAAAATAGCTAGATCTACAGATCTACCTCCATGAGCAATATTAGATGAAAGTGGGGGGTAAACAGTTCAACCAGTTCCTGCTCCATTTTCAACAATTCTTCTTGAAATTAAAAGAGTTAATGATGGGGGTAATAATCAAAATCTTATATTATTCATTCGTGGGAATGCTATATCAGGAGCTCCTAATATTAGAGGTACTAATCAATTTCCAAACCCACCAATTATAATAGGTATTACTATAAAAAAAATTATAATAAATGCATGAGCTGTTACAATTGTGTTATAAATTTGATCATCTCCAATTAATGACCCAGGATTACCTAATTCAGCTCGAATTAATAAACTTAGAGAAGTTCCTACTATTCCTCTTCAAATTCCAAAAATAAAATATAAAGTTCCAATATCTTTATGATTTGTTGAATATAGTCATTTTCGCTAATTAAAATAAAATGGCTGAGATTTAAGCGATAAATTGTAAATTTATTAACAAGAATTAATTCTTTTTTATTAAGCCTTATATTCAATTATGATGTAAAATTGCAAATTTTAAGGTATAAATAAAATTATTAAGGCTTAAAGAATTTTCTTTATAAATAATTTTGAAGATTATTAGTTTAATTTAACTTAAAACCTTAATAATTTTATATAAAAAAAAAAGTTCTTGTAATTAATCCTAAAATAGAGAAAAAAGATAATAAATTTATAATTTTAAATATATTATTTTTAATTTTGATTTTAATTCATTTTAATTTTAAATAATTAAATATAAATGATGAATATAGAATTCGAATATAAAAAAATAATAAAATTAATCTTATTATAATTAAAATAAAAGTTAAAAAATAAAGATTTCTATTTAATATAAAATTAATGATAATTCATTTAGGTAAAAATCCTATAAAAGGTGGAAGTCCTCCTAATGATAAAAAATTAATTAATAATGATAATTTAATTAAATAATTAATGTTAAAAAAAAATAATTGATTAATAAAAAATATATTGATTATAGAAAATAATAAACATAAAATTCTAATTAAAAATGAGTATATAAAAAAATAAAATATTCATAGGTTTTCTCTAATTATTATTGCAGATATCATTCATCTTAAATTATTAATAGAAGAAAAAGTTATTAATTTTCGAATTGATGTTTGATTTAATCCTCCAATAGCTCCAATAATAGAATTTAAAATAATAATTAAAATTAAAAAATTATTATTATATCAGTATGATAATAAAATTATAGGGGAAATTTTTTGTCAAGTTATTAAAATAAATCTATTAAATCATGATAATCCTTCAATAATATTTGGGAACCAGAAATGGAAGGGGGCTGATCCTATTTTTATTAATAGAGAAGAATTTATTATAATTATAATAGTATTATTTATTTCAAAATTTTTTATAAATATTATTTTAATAATAATACAAAATAATAAATTAATTGATGCAATAGCTTGAGTAAAAAAATATTTTAATGATGCTTCAGATGTTAAAATATTATTAGAATTATTAATAATTGGGATAAATCTTAATAAATTAATTTCTAATCCAATTCAACATCCAAATCATGAATTTGAGGAAATTGAAATTAATGTTCTAAAAAATAAAATAAAAAAAAAAAATATTTTATTAGAATTTATAGGGGAAAAAATTTAAAATAAAAATATTTTATATAAAATTAAATTTATATTTTAATTTATTTATATTTTAGTGTATGATGCACGATAGTTTTTGATACTATTAGATATAGTTTAATTCTATAAAATATAATAAAGGTAGTTAATAATCTACTTAATTTATCCTATCAGAATAATCCTTTAGTCAGGCACTTTATTTTAAAAAAAAGGTATTTCCTTTATATTTGAGGTATGAACCCAAAAGCTTTATTTAGCTTATTTTTAA